ATGACAAATCCGGTCCGATGGCTGTTCTCCACTAACCACAAGGATATAGGGACTCTATATTTCATCTTCGGTGCCATTGCTGGAGTGATGGGCACATGCTTCTCAGTATTGATTCGTATGGAATTAGCACGACCCGGCGATCAAATTCTTGGTGGGAATCATCAACTTTATAATGTTTTAATAACGGCTCACGCTTTTTTAATGATCTTTTTTATGGTTATGCCGGCGATGATAGGTGGATCTGGTAATTGGTCTGTTCCGATTCTGATAGGTGCACCTGACATGGCATTTCCACGATTAAATAATATTTCATTCTGGTTGTTGCCGCCAAGTCTCTTGCTCCTATTAAGCTCAGCCTTAGTAGAAGTGGGTAGCGGCACTGGGTGGACGGTCTATCCGCCCTTAAGTGGTATTACCAGCCATTCTGGAGGAGCAGTTGATTCAGCAATTTCTAGTCTCCATCTATCTGGTGTTTCATCCATTTTAGGTTCTATCAATTTTATAACAACTATCTCCAACATGCGTGGACCTGGAATGACTATGCATAGATCACCCCTATTTGTGTGGTCCGTTCCAGTAACAGCATTCCCACTTTTATTATCACTTCCGGTACTGGCAGGGGCAATAACAATGTTATTAACCGATCGAAACTTTAATACAACCTTTTCTGATCCCGCAGGAGGGGGAGACCCCATATTATACCAGCATCTCTTTCGGTTCTTCGGTCATCCAGAGGTGTATATTCCCATTCTGCCTGGATCCGGTATCATAAGTCATATCGTTTCGACTTTTTCGGGAAAACCGGTCTTCGGGTATCTAGGCATGGTTTATGCCATGATCAGTATAGGTGTTCTTGGATTTCTTGTTTGGGCTCATCATATGTTTACTGTGGGCTTAGACGTTGATACCCGTGCCTACTTCACCGCAGCTACCATGATCATAGCTGTCCCCACTGGAATTAAAATCTTTAGTTGGATCGCTACCATGTGGGGGGGTTCGATACAATACAAAACACCCATGTTATTTGCTGTAGGGTTCATCTTTTTGTTCACCATAGGAGGACTCACTGGAATAGTCCCGGCAAATTCTGGGCTAGACATTGCTCTACATGATACTTATTATGTGGTTGCACATTTCCATTATGTACTTTCTATGGGAGCCGTTTTTGCTTTATTTGCAGGATTTCACTATTGGGTGGGTAAAATCTTTGGTCGGACATACCCTGAAACTTTAGGTCAAATCCATTTTTGGATCACTTTTTTCGGGGTTAATCTGACCCTCTTTCCCATGCATTTCTTAGGGCTTTCGGGTATGCCACGTCGCATTCCAGATTATCCAGATGCTTACGCTGGATGGAATGCCCTTAGCAGTTTTGGCTCTTATATATCCGTAGTTGGGATTCGTCGTTTCTTCGTGGTCGTAACAATCACTTCAAGCAGTGGAAATAACATAACAAGGGCGAACATTCCTTGGGCTGTTGAACAAAATTCAACCACACTGGAATGGCTGGTACAAAGTCCTCCAGCTTTTCATACTTTTGGAGAACTTCCTGCTATCAAGGAGACGAAAAGCTATGTGAAGTAAAAGAAGAAAAGGTCGCCGACTGCTACTAAGAACCTAACAGAACTTTTCAAAATGTGGGTTCCAACGAAGAAGAGTTGAGGACCAACTTCGACCTAATTTAAGAGTTAAGAAAGCAAGCTCAGTTCAGAATGGCTACTTACCAACAGAGGATAGCGAGGTACTACAAGGCCAGAGTTAAATTTGGAAATTTGATCGAGCTGAGCCGGAGCTGCTCCTACTGACTATGACTGGACAGCAGTGGACTCTTTCTCAAAGTCTGACCCTGCCACCTATATTTGATTTGATGAAGCAATGGATTTAGTAGCCAGCTCAACTCCATTTAACAGGTTAGTAGCGAAAGGTAAGGCTTCATTCCCGAGTGGACGGGAAGAAGGAGCAAGCCCTATTAAGGAGAAGAAAGGCTATTTTACTTTACTAGACTAGCTACCGAGCTGACTCAAGGAAGCCGGAAAGAAAGGGCTTCAAGACAGCTTCGGCAACAGAAACTCGAGCTGAGGAATACGGAAGAGAAGCGGATTCAACTCAATCTTAGCCTAAGAGCAGTTCAGAGAAGAGAATCAAAGGTCAACGGCCAATGGAGGATTTATCCCTCCCCCGGATTCATCTTAAACCGACCGATATGCCGAGATGACATCCAGCACGAGAGCAAGAAAAGGAAATGGTCTCCGTGCAGCTTCAAGTCACGCCACTCTCACATAGAATCATGGTCACATCTGTAGTATATATATAGTTTATAGAAGCGGAATGCCAATCGACACTGGTAGCCATCGGGATTGAGTTCAGCTGCTTTTGACGATACTGACGAATGAGTAAACGGAAGAATGAATCAGATGAGCTCCAGTCTGGACTCTCATTGGTCAAACAGGCGCAACGGGCCAAGAGATAATAAAAGGACACCAGAAGAGCAAGAAAAAGA